AACAAGATATACAAATGAATAATAGACAATTTGAAAATTTTCTTATTCGCGAGGAGCTGGATGAGAAGAAACTCTCATGTCCAGTTCTGTAGTAGAGATGGAATTCAGAACCAACCATCAACTATAACCCCAAAAGAACCAGATTTCGTAAACAACATAGAGGAAGAATGAAGGGAATATCTTATCGAGGTAATCATATTTCTTTCGGTAAATATGCTCTTCAGGCACTTGAACCTGCTTGGATCACGTCTAGACAAATAGAAGCAGGTCGACGAGCAATGACACGAAATGCACGCCGCGGTGGAAAAATATGGGTACGTATATTTCCAGACAAACCGGTTACAGTAAGACCCGCAGAAACACGTATGGGTTCGGGAAAAGGATCCCCTGAATATTGGGTAGCTGTTGTTAAACCAGGTCGAATACTTTATGAAATGGGTGGAGTAACAGAAAATATAGCCAGAAGGGCGATTTCAATAGCATCGTCCAAAATGCCTATACGAACTCAATTTATTATTTCGGGATAAAAAGAATCAAAAGAAAAAGGTCTTGGGGATAAAAAAACAACCACGGGTGCCGGTTTCTTTCTTTGGACAAACAATATTTCTTTTTTTTTTTTTTTTTCTTCACTCTTTGCTTTGCATTGAAAGAATATATTCTAAAAAACTGATATGATTCAACCTCAGACTCTTTTGAATGTAGCGGATAACAGCGGGGCTCGAGAATTGATGTGTATTCGAATCATAGGAGCTAGCAATCGTCGATATGCTCATATCGGTGACGTTATTGTTGCTGTGATCAAAGAAGCAGTGCCAAATATGCCCCTAACAAGATCAGAGGTGGTCAGAGCTGTAATTGTACGTACTTGTAAAGAACTCAAACGTGATAACGGTATGATAATACGATATGATGACAATGCTGCGGTTGTCATTGACCAAGAAGGAAACCCCAAAGGAACTCGAGTTTTTGGTGCAATTGCCCGGGAATTGAGACAGTTAAATTTTACTAAAATAGTTTCATTAGCTCCGGAGGTATTGTAAGGTCTTTTAAAATAAGATAAGACCATCATATGGTTATGTTATAGTAAGGTATTTGAAAGAAAGAGATTAAGAATTTATAGTAGATTGTGTCTCATGCATATGCCTTTAAGTTAAATTCAAAAACAAATAAGTAAAAAACAAGAAAAACATGTTGATTATATCAAAATTGGGGAGCACCCAGAATTTTAATTCACCATGGGTAGGGATACTATTGCTGACATAATAACCTCTATACGAAACGCTGATATGGATAGAAAAAGGGTGGTTCGAATAGCATCTACTAATATCACTGAAAATATTGTTAAAATACTTTTACGAGAAGGTTTTATCGAAAACGTGAGAAAACATCAAGAAACCAAAAAATATTTTTTGGTTTTAACCCTACGGCATAGAAGGAATAGGAAAAGGCCTTATAGAAATTTTTTAAATTTAAAACGAATCAGTCGGCCTGGTCTACGAATCTATTCGAATTACCAACGAATTCCTAGAATTTTAGGTGGGATGGGAATTGTAATTATTTCTACTTCTCGAGGTATAATGACAGACCGAGAGGCTCGACTAGAACGAATTGGTGGAGAAGTTTTGTGTTATATATGGTAATCCTTCTAATATACGAATTGGGTCCTAAACTTCTTATTTGTGAAAACAAAAAGAAAAGGGGCGCGTTGTCTAATATCGTTCCTACTCCATCAGTTGATACTTCAAGGAGGCTTTACCTGGAATGAAAGAACAAAAATGGATTCATGAAGGTTTAATTACTGAATCCCTTCCCAACGGTATGTTCCGGATTCGCTTAGATAATCAAGATATAATTCTAGGTTATGTTTCAGGAAAGATCCGACGTAGTTTTATACGGATCCTACCAGGCGATAGAGTAAAAATTGAAGTAAGTCGTTATGATTCAACCAGAGGACGTATAATTTATCGACTTCGCAATAAGGATTCGAAAGATTAGGTGTTTTTATCAACTTCAACATTTCTTTCGTGGGAATATGATTTATGATTCGAGATGAAAAATTTCAAGAAACCTATTTTCTTCCAAAAAGTAGATTCAGAATTAAAATGAGGAATGCCAAATATGAAAATAAGAGCTTCTGTTCGTAAAATTTGTGAAAAATGTCGACTAATCCGTAGGCGGGGACGGATTATAGTAATTTGTTCCAACCCAAGACATAAACAAAGACAAGGATAATCAGACTTGTTAAAACACCTGATGTAAAAGTAAAAAAGGGGGGATCTTTTTTGACACGAAATGGATATATCCATATATCTCTGACTCATATTTATGAGATGAAAAAATATGGCAAAAGCTATACCGAGAGTTGGTTCGCGCAAGAATGGACGTATTGGTTTACGTAAAAATACACGGAGAATACCAAAGGGGGTTATTCATGTTCAAGCAAGTTTCAATAATACTATTGTGACTGTTACAGATGTACGGGGTCGAGTGGTTTCTTGGT